CAAAACGAAAAATTCTTTAGATTTACAATCTAATATTTTAAAAAATAAACTAAGTTTTTTACGATATAAGAGAAAAATCTTGCAATTAACAGTTAAACATGTTAACTTAAACTATACCCTAATGCTATTTTAGAATATTGAATAATGAATTATTACTCAGTTATGTATATTTCATAATTAAATAGTTGTGTTTAATTGGTAAAGACTTAAAACGTGATGAATCAAGATAACAAATATAGTTGGATTTATAATCAATTCATACATAAATATAATTATTGAGATAAATATATATTAAATATGCCTATAAAAATATATAATATAAAATAAGCTATAAATTTATAAGATTTCAAAAAAACTCATTCAATATAATTTATTATAGAATGATGAAAATTATGTTAAGAAAAACGAAGAACATAATTATAAATTATTATATATTACTCTTAACTAAATTATAAACTTATTTATAAAACGATTAGAATTAAATATCTTTAATATATAATAAATTATATTGATATATATTTAAAGAAGATATATTTGATAAAGAATAAATAATAAATATTAAATTTGAAAAATAATTAAAAAAGTATTTGATAAATCTTTTATAATTTTTAAGAGAAATTATTAAAATCGTAAATGTTTTTCATTTAATTTAAACTCTAGAAAGCATTAACCTTATAATTTGAAAAAAACTAAGGACAAAAATTCCATATTGTGTTTTCAAAACACAAAAATATAGTTTGTGATTGAAATATCCGGAGTAAAATTCCCATGACTCTACTTTACTACAACCTACGCCCCTATTGGCAATTGATGGATGATTTGTCCTGTTTTTAAATAAACTTCAGCCACCCATTAAAAGCAATGTACTGTCTTTTACAATTTCATTGCAGATTGTCATTTTAGAATCCAAAAAATAGATAGATATCTGGCAAATTAGATCTTTTTAATAAGGCAGATATCTATATATTCTTATAGCAAAGACTAAAATTGCAATCCTTAAGAATAAACCCGACGATCATACATTAGCCTAAAGAGAAAGTTGAAAATGAGGGCTCTCAATCACTACTCATCCTCCAAAGATAATTTAAAAACCTGCCAATATTCTTACAGTTTAAACATAACTTTACTCCTGCTCTTTTAAATTTTATCTAACCAGGTACTAATCTGGTTTGTTTACTAAATCTTAAAATTTAGAGTAAATATAAAAACAACCTCTGATTTCACCCTAAAATTGAAAATCAAACACTAAAATAACTCTAAATTAACATTAATTAGAGTATAAGTTTATAAAGTATAGCCGATTATTCTGGAACAAAATTTATACAAACAATAAACTGCCGGGGTAAAAAAACATTGCCCACTATATGAATCAATAATAGATAACACCATCGTAACTCTACTTAAAACTATAATCAAATTTAAAAACCTTGTAAATAAAAAACTTAAATAAGATAAAAACCTTTTCTTCGAAAGAGAAAAATACTTCAAAAATTTATACTACTATCTCACAAAACATACAGAATAAAAATTTTTGGTTTTGAAGACCAATAGTTTAAACTTAACTTAAATCTGTAAAATAAACACTGGTCACTACCATAAAACTTCATGTTACCAACTATTACAATCATCCCCAATACACTAGAAATAACGCTAAAACACATAAAATAAAAAAACATTATTTCATTCAGAACACCCGAAAAATAAATAAAAAGACTTACTACAATAAACTCTAAAGAAATTAAAATAAAAATTAAACGCTGCCACTTAAAAAATAACGATAAAGATCTAATAAATATAAAAATAATTTTAAACCTTACGCAAGGCCCCAGAAAAATTCAAAAAATACCTAGTAAAATTTATAAAAAAAATCAAAACAAAAATAATTCAAACAAAGAATCTCCAATAAACCCTGTAATAAAAATTATTAATAGAAACTAAACTAGTCACACCATAAAAAAAAGGATAAAAACAAAATACGGATAAACAACCACCTAAAAAATAAAAAGGAGTCCTAACTCTTCTAATTTTAGACAATCTAGAAAAATAAACTAAAATAACAAAAATACCACTTAAAAACAACAAACAAATAAAATAAGAAAATCAAACATGTAAAAAAAAAGAAATTAAAGGTATCACTATTAAAAGAGAAAAAATTAAAAAAAAACACCTTTTTATGGGGTCCAAATTAATATACCTCAATACACAACTCAAAACAGCCAACAAGAAAAACCAACTAACCAAAAAACTTTTCTACCTTTTCATTGTAAGTGAAATATTCTAATTAAAATAAAAGTTCCAACTCAGTAAAAAATCTTAATGTCCCAAACACTATATTTTAAAATAAACTAAATACTGATAGAACTAAAAATCTCACGCTTGCAAAGCATATATTTTAAATTAAAATATAGCCCCCTAAACCAAAAAGAAGAATAATATAAGAACAACCATAATAGAATTAAAATTTATACTCTTCATATAACTATTCCTCAAAAATCCAGAAAAAGAAAAAAAAGTAACACCTTTAGAATTAACATTATTTAACAACAAATCAAAAAACTTGTAATTCACTAAACCATAAATACTCTCCTTAGCAACCAAGTCCACTAAAAACTTATAAGTAAACTCCTTCAATAATACCTTAGCACAAAAAAAACCAAGACAAATAATTAAAAACAAAAAAAATAAAGGAGCAAAAAAATCCACATAAAGAAACAACCCGGGTAAACACAACATATTAAAGTTTAGTCACCAAATAAAAACAATAGAAAAAAACACTAAAACTAATCTTAAAAAATTTATTACAACACCGTTGCTATAATGAAAAACAGGTTTCCCAAATCTTATAAAAAAACCTTTTCACAAACGATAACTATACCCGAAAGTCAAAAAAACAGACAAAAAAAATATCACAGAAAAAAATACTATAAAAAAATTAGTAAAAAAAAATTCCAAAACAAAGTCCTTACTCACGGCCCCCCTAGAAAAAATCAAACCACAAAGACAAAATAAAGTCACTAAAAGCTGCAACTGAATAAAAGACGGCAAATTACCAAGATTACTATAATTACGACCATCTTGTTGACCAAAAGAACAGTGAATTAAATAACCGACCTGCATAAACAAACACCTTTTAAATAAAGCATGTCTTAATAAATGAATAAAAGAAACAAAACTCAACCCTAAACCTACGGTAAATATAGAAAAACCTATCTGGGATAAAGTCCTCAAAGCAACTACTTTCTTAAGGTCTTCCTCAACCAGGGCGGCCATTCTAGAAAAAAACATAGTAAAAATACCAACAACTAAAACAATACTAATAACATACTTATGCAGGACAAGATCAGAAAAATTCATAACAAGTACCAGACCTGCTGTAACCAAAGTTCTACTATGTACTAAAGAACTAATAGGAGTAGGAGCTCTTATAGCCTTAGGAAGCCAACCTCTAAAAGGAAATTGGGCCCTCTTAGTAAAAGAAGCTAAAAGCAACATAAGAGAAGACAACCCAAAAAATAAAGACAAATCCAAAAAATAATAACTACTAAAAAGCACACTAGAAAAAAACACAAACAAAAAAAAATCCCCTAAACGATTAGTCAAAACAGTATTTATAGCCCCACTACAGCGATCCCAATTATTATAAAATAGCACTAAAAAAAAACTAGAAATACCCAAAATGTCCCAACTTAACAGCATAGAAAAACAATTATTACTATAAATAAGACTAAACATTCTACCAACAAAAATCAATAAAACAAAATAGTAATAATTAAAATTCAACTCCCCATCTAAATAATAAGTACTAAAAACCAAAACACTTATAGTAACTAAAAACAAAATTAAAGAAAACATAATACTATTAAAATAAACAGAAATCTTAAAAGATAAAAAATCCCATTCTACAAAGAAAAAAGATAACTTAGAAATAGGGAACAACACAATAAAGCAACATAAAAAAAAAAGTAACAACAACATCAAAAAAATAGAAATATCAATTTTAAAACTTAGACAAGTCAAATCAATTTACCATACCATCACTCCATATAAAATCCACCCAAAATAAAAAACAACAACATCAAAAAACTAACCAAAGAACTAACATCAGAAATTAATACCCCTAAAAACATTACAACCTCTAAGTCAAAAATAACAAACATTAATATCATAATAAAAAAATGAATACTAAAAGAATTTTGAATCTTACCTACACTAACAAAACCGCACTCAAAAGAAGAAATCTTATTCTTATAAAAATCCTTGCAACTCAAAACAAAATTACCCAAATAAAAAACAAGCAACAAAACTAAAGTAAATAAAACCACTATAACTAAAACTAACAAAGAAGATTTTTTAAATCTCCAAAAAGTTTAAAACTTCAACAAATTTCCTTTCGTACTATCTGCTCTCAAAAAACAATAATTAACAAGATAAACAATTCTATCTCACGATGAATTAAACTAATATCACGTCCAATTTAATTAATAGAAGAACAGTCTTAAAAAACAAGCCTTCTCCTCTCTTGCACAATTGGAATACAACATCGATGTAAAACTTATCACTACCATAAGAATCTGGTTACGACATGATTTTCTGTTAACTCCGAAGTAATTTTTTAAAATATCAATAGTAAAAAAAATTACACAATATCCTACCCTAGAAAACATATTATCTAAACAAAAGAAAAGATAATAAAAAAATTTCCGAAGACTTATCTTTGTTTAATTATACATATTACCTTTTTAAATAAAAATTTAGTTCATTTAAAATAAAGTAAAAAATTAACCAATAACCCCATTCATACCCGAACCCATTAAAAGCACAAATTATTTTGCTACCTTAATGTCCTCACGCTAAGACTGCCATTTATAAAAACATAGAGCAGGGGCCAATTTCATAAAGAAACATAAGTCTTTAAAAAACATTTGATTAAAGACCAAGTTCACACAAAAAATTAATAAGAAAAACACAATTCCTAAAAACTACTAAATACTAAATTCTAAATATATTAATATTTTAATATAAAAAAAAACAAAAACCTAACAAAAAACAAGATCTGTTATAAAACAAAAAATATAAACACTACAAAATTTACTATCTCAATCTAAAAAAAATATATTACAATTTTCTAATAAAATAACTAAAAACAGATAAAGTAAGAGACGACATAACAACACCAAAATCAGTAATTTTTATTTTGCAACAACAAAAACAAACTAATCCTCTACCTCTTAATTCTATTAAACATCAAAATGTTAATTTCTTAGCACGGTATGCAATACCAAACAATATAAAACAAAAAAATAAAGCTCCTTTTTCAAGCGCACCACAAGCGCACATTTTAAATATAAACTAAAAAGCTTAAGAACTCTCAAAATAACCTATACACCAACTTTTAAAATTATCAAGCAGAGTTACTTCCAAAGCAATAGGTATAAACCTATGATTAGCCCCACAGATCTCAGAACACTGACCATAAAAAACACCCACAGTAGGAAAACTATAAGACAAAGTAGACAAAATACCTCTCATAGCATCCAACTTAATAGACATTCTTGGCAAAGCTCAAGAATGAATTACATCACCAGAAGTAATACAAAAACGAATATTAGTATCACAAGGAACAACACAACGGTTGTCCACCTCTAACAAACGCGGCTCCCCCAACTCTAATTGATCAACAGATTTTATATAAGAATCAAACTCCAAACCCGGAATATCCCTAAACTCATAACTTCAATACCATTGATGACCAGTAACCTTAACAGTTAAGTTCCTGTCCAAATTTATCAAACCATAATAATAAAGAAGACTTAAAGAAGGTACCATCTGAGCCACCAAAATCAAAGTAGGAAAAATACTACACAAAAGTTCACCTAACTGATACTCAATCTTTTTCCTCTTAAAGTAAAAACTCCTAAAAAGCAAATAAACAAACATTACAGAAACAAAAGACAAAACACCAAAAAGCAAACTACAATTAAAATTATGAAATCAATCTATATAACTAGAAAAAAGACTATTAGAAAACATCAAACCAAAATCCCGAAAAAAATTATTCAATAACCTAATCTACCTTCTGATTGGAAGTCAGACATACATAAATATACTAAAAGGCCAAGAAAAATAAAATTAAAAATCTTCCCATTGACAATGAGATATAATCATCTTATACTATAATTTTACCACAACAAGAGAAAACACCTAGAGGGTATGGACCTCTCGGACTAATCTTATCCTATCTTATTAAAGACCAAAAACCTTCTAATCTGCAATTAGACATACTTAAATATACTAAAGATCCAAAACTTTAACACCGTAGAACTATAAAAAATCTCAGACTGATAACTGTGACCAAAAACATAACCCCTAGAACTATATTCAGGCCTTCTATTAACATGGTAATCACACAACAATAAACGATGACCCACAAAAGACTCCAATAAAACATAAATAAACAAAAAAAGAGCAAAAACAGTAACTAAAGAACCATAAGAAGCCAAAATATTCCAAACAGAATAAACATCTGGATAGTCCAAATACTTACGAGGAAAACCATGTAAACCAGCAAAATGCAAAGGAAAAAAAGTCATATTAACACCAATAAACATCAAAATAAAAACAACTCTCATAACCATCTTATCATAAACAAAACCAGTCATAAAACCTCACCACAAACTAACACCAGTAAAAATACCAAACACAGCACCTAGACTCAAAACATAATGAAAATGGCTAACCACATAATAAGTATCATGCAAAATCACATCTAAACTAGAATTAGAAAGAACAACTCCAGTCAAACCACCTACAGTAAACAAGAAAATAAAGCCCAATACCCACAACAATAAAGGTTGAAAAACCATTTTCATACCAAAAAGAGTAGCTAACCAACTAAAAACTTTCACACCCGTAGGCACAGCAATAACCATAGTAGCAGCCGTAAAATAAGCCCGGGAATCAAGATCCATACCTACAGTATACATATGATGAGCCCAAACTACACAACCAATAAGACCAATCCTTAAAATAGCATAAACCATCCCTAAAGAACCAAAAACCTCCTTTTTTCCAGTTAAATACAAACTAGATTGACTAATAATACCAAAAGCAGGCAAAATAAGAATATAAACTTCTGGATGACCAAAAAACCAAAACAAATGCTGATAAATAAGAGGATTACCCCCAGTACTAGGATCAAAAAAAGAAGTATTCAAATTACGATCAGTTAACAACATAGTAATAGCTCCCGCCAACACAGGCAAAGATAAAACAAGTAAAAAAACAGTAACAAAAACAGTTCAAACAAAAAGACTTATATGCTCCAAAGAAATAGAACTACTACGCAAATTCTTAGTAGTAGTTATAAAATTAATAGCCCCCAAAATAGAACTAACACCAGCACAATGCAAACTAAAAATAGCCAAATCAACCCTACTTCCAGGATGACCTAAAGTCCTCAAAGGCGGATAAACAGTTCAACTAGTACCACAGCCCATATCAACAAAACAAGAATCCAAAATCAAAAACATAGCAGCAGGTAACAACCAAAAACTAAGATTATTAAGACGAGGAAAACTCATATCAGGAGCCCCCAACATCAAAGGCAACATCCAGTTACCAAAACCTCCAATCATAGTAGGCATCACCATAAAAAAAATCATTAAAATAGCATGAGCAGTAATTACAGAATTATACAACTGACCATTACCTAAAAAAAGACCAGGCTTAGCCAACTCCAAACGAATAATTAAAGAAAGAGCAGTACCAACTATACCAGACCATAAACCAAACAAAAAATAAAGGGTACCAATATCCTTATGATTAGAACTCTCTAACCAAACAGACAGGCCCCCTTGATACTTCACAACACTTTTCAATTAAAACAAAAACATTTAAACCTAAGTTAAATTTCAAATTTTAAAAATCAATTTTTAAAAATTAAACAAAAATCTAACAAAGAAAAACCTTTGTTAGACACCTAAACCCATTCATCTTTTTTACTAAAAAAAGATACTCAACCAAAAAACATTGTATATTATTAAAACCAGGGGCACAGAGAACCCTACATTTCAAACTCTCATATTAATAAAACCTTTACCCATAATAGCCCTAGTCAATAAATAAATAGAGTAATAAAACCCCACAAAAAAATAAACAAACAACAGTCAAAACCTAAACTTCATCATATTTAAAGCAGAAGTAATAGCAATAAATTCCGAAATAAAAGATAATGAAGGAGGAGTGCCCCTATTAGATAAAAAAACAACAGAAAAAATAATAGCCATAATCATACTAGAACTAAAAAAACTATTCATATAGTAAACTAAACGCCTCCCAGAAACATGGTAAAATTCACCAATCAGATAAAACATTAAAGTAGAAGTGTACCCGTGGGCCAACATCATAATCAAACCACTAGTTTTCCCTGACATCAAAACAAAAACCAAAGCCATTAACAAAAAGCTTATATGAGTAATAGAAGAATAAGCAGCCAAGGCTTTCGCGTCCCTTTGAAAAATACAACAAAAAGCCGACAAAATCATACCCAAAAAAGCTAAGATTATTCAAACATTATTATGAGTAAACCTAAAACAACCTAAAATACGTAAAAATCCAGCAGTACCCAACTTCAACAGTAAGCCGGCCAACAACATTCTAGCAGTAGTGGGGGCCTCAACATGAGCCTTAGGTAACCACAAATGCAAGAAATACACAGGAAATTTCATCATAAAACTCAGGCTCAGAATAAAAACCATTTCCCAAGACAAGTTAAAATCAAAATAGACTCTTATAAAAAAAAAATAACTCTTAAAATAAACAAAAAGAAAAGGCATAGAACAAAAAGCCGCGTAAAAAATAAGATAATAGGCAGAGTTAATCTTTTCGATCTGAGAACCATAGCCCAGGATTACCACCAAAATAGGGAATATAGATAACTCAAAAAATATATAAAATATAATAATATTAACAGGAACAAAAAAAAAAATACAAATAAAAACTAAAATTTCAGACAAAAGTAACAATATCTGGTTCTTTTCTCTTAAAACTACAACACCCAAAATAAATAATCTCATAATAACTAGTAAAACAAAAGTAAAAGAATCTAAAAAAAAGAAAAGTCCCCCCCAAGAATAATTATTTAATATACAAAAACTAAAAAACACCATAAACAAAAAAAACAAGAAAGGCCTAAAAAAAAAATACAAAGAAAAAAGTAACATCTCTATCAAAGCTACAAAATTCCCACGATTACAAATCATATATTTTAAATAAACTAAAATAGCAATATGACCATCAATAAACAAACACAAGTAAAAAAAGCCAAACAACATCCACAAAATGTCAATAAATAATAGCAAATTCTAATCCCAAATGATGGTTATAATTAAAATGTGAAAGCGATAAACGCAATAAATTAAAAAAAAGAAACAGCCCACCACAAAAAACATGCAAACCATGAAAGCCTGTTGAAAGATAAAAAATTCTTCCAAAAATACCATCAGAAATAGAAAAACTAGCTTCTCTGTATTCCATTAACTGTACAGCAGTAAAATAAACAGCCAAAATACAAGTAAGGGCCAACCCTATAGAACAACTCTTATTTCTCAAAAGACTATAGTGAGCCCAAGTTACAGAAACACCACTACCCGAAAGAATAATAGTATTCAACAAAGGTACCCCGAAAGGATTAACTAAATGTATACCAATAGGAGACCAGACCCCACCTAAATCATGAGCGGGCACCAGAGCAGCATCAAAAAAAGTCCAGAAAATACCAAAAAAAAATATAAATTCTCTAAAAATAAAAAGTAAAACACCAAATTTAAAACCATCTATTACAAAAAAATTATGGTAACCACTTAAGCCCTCTATTACAATATCCTTTCTTCGTACAAAAGAAACAAGACAAATAGAAAACAAACAAAATAAGACCCTCCAAACTACACCATATTTAAAAAATACCACCAGAGAACTAGCAAACCCTAAAGTCCTAAAAAAGACAAGAATAGGGTAACTAGATAAACTTAAAATATGAAAATTATGAAACAAAGTATACCACCATCTCCAGGTCCTAAACCTGACGTATTTATTATACTACATATACACTTAAAAATAAATTTAGACCCTCAAAAAATAAAAAATAAAATCAATACAGTAACAAAGTAAACAGCTGAAAACACCATACTCAAAGTTACAAAAGGCTCCTCTACCAAGCACTGACCCAGTCAACTCAGCATAACCAAAGTAAACAGTAATAAAAAAACAAAGACTTTATTAAGCTTTGACAACATAGCAGTATAATTATCAACAAAAACAAACAAGAAAAAAAGTAAAAGACTACCAAACATAGCAACAACACCCAAGACCTTATTAGGAATAGCACGTAAAATAGCATAGGCATATAAGAAATATCATTCCGGGACAATATGGGCAGGACTCACTATAGGGTCCGACTCAGTAAACATCTCAGGATCACCTAAATAAAATGGCCCCAAAAAACACAATAGCACAAAAACAAATCAAACAACCAAGTTCAAGGCATCCTTAACTCAAAACTCAGGAAAAAAACAAATCTTATCATAATCCCCATGACAACAAAGTTTAGATGTTCTCCCAGTCTCATGTAAAAACAAAAGATGGGCTAAAACCACCACCAATAACCCCCAAGGCAATAAAAAGTGAACTACAAAAAAAAACTTCAAAGCAGCTCTTGACACCGTAAAACCTCTTCAAATCCAAGCGACAATAGAGGGCCCCCATACAGGAATAACCCTCAGCAGACTAGTAATAACCACGGAAGCTCAAAAACTCATCTGCGCCCAAACCAAAACATAACCCATGAAAGCCTCAGCCATTAATAACAGCAATATCACTAAACCAGAAAACCAAACCTTCTTCAAACGATAACTAAAAAAAAATAAACCTTTAAAAACATGCAAGTACAAAAAAATAAAAAATAAACTGGCCCCATTAAAATGAAAAATACGAAAAACTCAACCAAAATTAACTTCATACATAATATACTGCACACTACTAAAGGCAGAAGAGCCATCATTAGTATAATAAAAGGCTAAAAAAGTACCGGTCAAAATCTGAAAAGATAATACCATGCCCAATATACTACCATAACTCCAATTCAACGTTAAAGATTTCCTAGAAGGTAAACTAATCACAATAGAATTAACAAAACTAAAAAGCCCTTTTATCACCTCAAAAATTCTTGACTTCTTCAGAGTCATATTTTAAAAAATAAACTACTAAGGTAAAATTATGTCCAAACCCTTTCACACCAAAAACAAAAATTCTTCCTAAACTAAGACATACTAAAAACGAACAACCTCCTCGGCCCGTAACCGAGTATAGGTAAATCTATTTAACGTTTTATTATTCCCCCAAGGAACCCCGCCTTATCAAGACGATATAATTAACTTTTACTAAAATAATTTCTAAACAACAGACAACATTATAATAGGAACCACTAAAAAAAATAAATTTTTAACATTATCCCCCACTATCTTCATATGTTTAACACTTATATTGACCAGCCACAAACTAAAACACATTATAGACAAAAATATTAAAAAAAGTAAAAACAATATAAAAACTCTATCGAGTTTGAGTAACTCACCTAAAGAAAAAATCTTAATAAAAAAGGAAACACTAAAAGGAACATTCAAAAAAACTAACAAAGTCTCCCAATTAAGAAAATTTAAATCCTTAGAATTAAACATAGGCATAAGAAAAACTATAAGCACAATATAGTAAAAAAACAAATAAACAACATTTACAACAGACAAAAAAGAAGTCAAAACCACCCAGTTAAAAGACTCTGTAGAAGAAATAATTATTATATTCTTATACCTCTTAAGCAAAAACAACTGCAAATAACAGACTGCAATACCTAAAAAGAACAAATACACCATCTTAAAATCAAACAATTGGACAAGAACAGGCAAAAAAGGCAACTTTTGAAAAGTCAAAAATCATATCAACAGTCAATCAAAAATAGAATTAGTCACACTAAAAAGCCAAAAATGAAAAGGAGCAACACCTACTTTTAACATCACAATAAAAAACTGTAATAAAAAAAAATTAAAAACCAAAAAAAATAAACCTAAGCTTTCTTGAATCACAAAATAATTAAGAATTCTAGTATAAGGACCTAAACCTTTCGACAAACAAACAAAAACTACTGTCATCAAAAGAAATACTCTCCACCAGACTAAAACATTTCTAGAAAAAAAATTCAAAAAACACAATAAAGAAACAAAAATACAAAAAAACACTAACAAAAACAAACGGGACAACCCAAAACAGATTTAGAAGACCTGCCTAAAATTTGTTAGCTACACAATATCTTTTGCGCTTAAAACAAATGCACTTCTTATGCTATAGTAGCCCCGGAACCTGAGATGTGAAAAAACGTTTCTAGATTAAAAGTCTAGCACTTTAAACTTAAGTTAACACCTCAAAAAACTACTCACTTAAATATAAATAAATCAAACGAGAAAAAATATATCTCTGAATAAAAAAAACAAAACACTCTATCATAATAGCAAACACAGTCAACCAAACATAACCAAAACCCAAAGTTAATTCCAGAAGTTGATAAATCATTATACTAATCATATGCCCCACCAAAACATTAACCGTCAAACGTACAGTCAAAGCTAAAGGACGAGAAATCTCACTTACAATCTCAACCAACAATATACTAAAAGTCTTCAAAAATCCATCACCCTCCTTAGCAATATAAATAGAAAACTTTTCCCTAGTAGTAAAAGTAAAAAAAGTACTCATCCAGGCCACAATAGCATAAACAAAAGTAAATTCAATTATACCACAAGGACAAAAAGAATAAGAAAAATAACCTCCAAAACAACAAACCAAAAGAATCACAAAAGTAAAAATAGAAATAATAGATCTTAAAGGAAGATCATCCGCGTAACTAAAAACAGTTACCAAAACCCCCAAAAACTCCTTAACCAAAACACTAAGCATACTTTCTTTAAAATAAAAAAGAAACTGAAGAACATAAATAAACATAAAAATATCTAAAAAATAAACATTACCCAACACCAAACTACAAAAGAACAATAATAAAATAACCTAAAAAAATCAAAGAAACAGGCAACAACTTAAACCAGAAAAAACTCATCATAAGATCATAACGAAAACGAGGAAAAGCTCTTCGGATAAAAACCAAAACAGTAAACACCAAATAAATAACAAAAAACCTAAAATCAAAAAACAAAACAGAAGTCAAAGTTCTAAAAAACAACAAAGCACCATATTCACCCAAAAAGAGTAAAACAAAAGCTACACTGGAATACTCTACATTATAACCACTAACAAGCTCTCTCTCCCCCTCTGCAAAATCAAAAGGGGCCCGATTTAACTCAGCAAGAACTATAAACAAAAAAGGTAAATAAATAACTATAAGACTTAAATTAAAAAACCTATAAAAACAAAACATGTTAATATGAATAATAACAGCCAACAAATACAAAGAAAAAGCAATTTCATAAGATACCCTTTGACTTCTAGCCCGAATAGCCCCGACTATTCCGTACTTAGATTTCCTGACAGCACCACTAACAAGAGTAGTGTAAACAGAAAACCCAATTAAACAAAGGAAAAACAAAATAGAATACTCAAAAGTCATAAAATCAAAAAAAAAAGGCAGCACAAATCACTCCAAAAACATAACAGTAAAAAAGACCCCCGGAACCAAAATAAAAGAAATCTCAGAAGAATTTAAAGGCGTTATTTGCTCTTTTTTTAAAAGTTTTATACCGTCAAAAATAGCTTGAACAATACCCATAAAACTAACTTTATTAGGACCAATACGCTGCTGACGACCACCCAGCAAATGACGCTCGTGCAAAGTAACAAAAGCAATAGCCTGAACCACAAACACTATAAATAGAATAATATGAATAAATATCAGAATCAA